TGCTGAACCCAACGCCTACATTGCTTTTGCGGGTAAAAGAGTAATTGAACAAACATTGAATAAAACAGTACCCGACGGTTCACAAGCGGCTGAGTATTCATTCCATAAGGGCTTATTTGACCCAATCGTACCGCGTAATCTTTTAAAAGGTGTTCTGAGTGAGTTATTTCAGCTGCATGGTTTCTTTCCTTTGAATTTGAATAAAAACGAAAAAAAAAAAATATCGAAATAAAATGAAAATATAGAATAGAAGTGATTTCTATGTCTACCAAGAACTCCCATTTTTTACTTTTTTACTAGAAATCTTTGCTTGTTGGATTGAATTAGTTTAGTTAGAGTCGCGAACTTATAAAAAACTTGTTAATTTGAATAAAAAACCTTTTCTTTTATTCTTTCTATCTTTCTAATATAATAAAAGTATAATAAAAGAAAAGGATGGGGGAATACTAAAATTTCTTAAACTTAAAGCGGATTATCATATATATTCGTCTAAAAAGACGAATAGGTACACTTCATTTAGTTCTCATTCCTTGCACTTATTAACTACTTAAATATTAATATTATTTAGAATAGTTTCTATATAATAGAGATACTTATCATAAGATATCTTTATAATAGGTACAAATATTAAATCGAGGTACCCATTCTATGACAGATCTTAACTTACCCTCTATTTTTGTCCCTTTAGTGGGCCTAGTATTTCCTGCGATTGCAATGGCTTCTTTATTTCTTCATGTCCAAAAAAATAAGATTGTCTAGATCCGATGGGACCAAATTTCATCAATTTATTTCAACACTGAATCATAATACAGATATTTGTTTAGTGTAATATGGGACAATATGTGGCTTTTTCCGAACACAAACGAAAGAACTGTTATGCATGCGGATACATGATATCCGCATAAATGTATGTATATGATATGCGGGTATATCTGGTTAAAAATGATCGGCGAATATTTTTCTAATAGAAAGTATATGTATCTAACCAATTATTCCTAATGGTTCATATCAGACTAGTGCTAGTTGATGAAAGTTACTTCGGCATCATGAAAAGTAAAGTCAAATTTTTTCTCAATTTCAATCGAATGCAACTGGATCTAGTATAGTATGAACTGGCGATCAGAACATATATGGATAGAACTTATAACAGGGTCTCGAAAAGCAAGTAATTTTTGCTGGGCCTGTATCCTTTTTTTAGGTTCACTAGGATTCTTAGTGGTTGGAACTTCTAGTTATCTTGGTAGGAATCTGATACCTGGATTTCCATCTCAGCAAATCATTTTTTTTCCACAAGGAATCGTGATGTCTTTCTATGGGATCGCGGGTCTATTCATTAGTTCATATTTGTGGTGCACAATTTCATGGAATGTAGGTAGTGGTTATGACCGATTCGATAGAAAAGAAGGAATAATGTGTATTTTTCGTTGGGGATTCCCTGGAATAAATCGTCGCATCTTCCTTCGCTTCTTTATGAAAGATATCCAATCAATCAGAATGGAGGTTAAAGAGGGTCTTTTTCCTCGTCGTATTCTTTATATGGAAATCAGAGGCCAAGGAAACATTCCCTTGACTCGTACTGATGAGAATTTGACTCCGCGAGAAATTGAGCAAAAAGCTGCTGAATTGGCCTATTTCTTGCGCGTACCAATTGAAGTATTTTGAAATGAACTGAACGAAGAATGAATGTTTTCTCCACATAATAGAAGGAGCTTGCTAATTTCCTTTTTTTTTTAATACAATTGAAGTTTCCTCAGACTGTTCATTCGAGAAAAACATGTTAGATTCCATTTCCTCGTTCCGTTGACGCAACAACCCGCTAGAATAAAACAAAAGCTGGGGAACGTATATGGATATGGAACAACTACAACTATTCCAACTATAATAAATATAATAAACTATAAATAAGAATACATTTTTTCTATACCAAAATCCTTTTGTATGCGTATAGGGCTCAACTCAATTCTTTTATACTAGTAAAAAGTCTAATAAGTCTAATCTAAGTATGAATTCATCAAATATCCGAATATGTATTTCGTAATACAGAATTCATCCTTTTAGGTTAAGCCTCAAATTTTGCACTGATACCGTATTCCTGTGCTGTGGTTAGACGGTGCAACATTTCGAAATAATTAATGGAATTGATCCGGGAGGGTTTTTCAAGTATTTATTGAAAGGAATAAATGAAGATGAAATTCGTTCGAATTTTCCAAATTGAGATACCCGGAAATCCTATTTACTTAATTTATTACTTAATTACTTAATCTTAATTTATTTACTTTTTAAATATTATATATATATTTCTCTATCTATTTATTTATCTATTTATTTCTTATTTTTTTTTCATCCGAAAAAGGACCCTTATTTTATTTCTATATTCCTTAATTCTTTCTGGATCTAAGGAGTCAATTATTATACAAAAATGGGAATAGATCCATAGGTTCCATACCTTGTTATAGAACTTGTGCTTTAGAGAAACATCAGATCAGGTAGAGTTGACAAATGAAGCAGTTCATTAACAATTCACAGATAAAAAAAAAAATGAAAAAAAAGAAAGCATTGATTTCCCTCCCATATCTTGCATCTATAGTATTTTTGCCCTGGTGGGTCTCTCTCTCATTTCAAAAAAGTCTCGAACCTTGGATTATTAATTGGTGGAATACTAGGCAATCCGAAACTTTTTTGAATGATATTCAAGAGAAAAATGTTATAGAAAAATTCCTAGAATTAGAAGAACTATTCTTGTTGGATGAAATGATAAAAGAATACCCAGAGACACATATACAAAATATACAAAAGCTTCGTATAGGAATATACAAGGAAACGATACAATTGGTCAAAACACACAATGAATATCATCTCCATATCATTTTTCATTTTTCGACAAATATAATATGTTTCGCTATTTTAAGCGGTTATTTTATTCTGGGTAATGAAGAACTTGTCATTCTTAATTCTTGGGTTCAGGAATTCTTCTATAACTTAAATGACACAATAAAAGCTTTTTCTATTCTTTTAGTTACTGATTTATGGATTGGATTTCACTCGACCCATGGTTGGGAACTAATGATTGGTTCGATCTACAATGATTTTGGATTGGCTCATAACGACCAAATTATATCTGGTCTTGTTTCCACTTTTCCAGTTATTCTAGATACAATTGTGAAATATTGGATCTTCCGTTTTTTAAATCGCGTATCTCCTTCGCTTGTAGTCATTTATCATTCAATGAATGAATGAAGAACTTATTTGATCTCCTGATATCAATCAAAATTTTTCTTCGCGCATAAAGAAAGCATTTTCCATTTGACTTATTCTTTCTTTATACTTCTACCTCTTCAAGGTATTTGTCCTATTTCAATAGAATTATTTCAGTACAATGGCAGACTCGTGGATAGGGAACTATACTAGCTACCTATCTAATTTATTGTAGAAATTCCTGGATGAATGATTGGATCATGCAAAATAGAAATACTTTTTCTTGGGTAAAGGAACAGATCACTCGATCTATTTCTGTATCGATCATGATATATGTAATAACTCGAACATCTTTTTCAAATGCGTATCCCATTTTTGCGCAGAAAGGTTATGAAAATCCACGAGAAGCAACTGGGCGAATTGTATGCGCCAATTGCCATTTAGCTAATAAGCCTGTGGATATTGAAGTTCCGCAAGCTGTACTTCCTGATACTGTATTTGAAGCAGTTGTTCGAATTCCTTATGATATGCAACTGAAACAAGTTCTTGCTAATGGTAAAAAAGGGGCTTTGAATGTAGGGGCTGTTCTTATTTTACCCGAGGGATTCGAATTAGCCCCCCCCGATCGTATTTCCCCCGAGGTGAAAGAAAAGATAGGAAATCTGTCTTTTCAAAGTTATCGTCCCAATAAAAGAAATATTCTTGTAATAGGTCCTGTTCCAGGTCAGAAATATAGTGAAATCGTCTTTCCCATTCTTTCCCCCGACCCTGCTACGAAGAAAGACGTTCACTTCTTAAAATATCCCATATATGTAGGTGGGAATAGGGGAAGGGGTCAGATTTATCCTGATGGGAGCAAGAGTAACAATACAGTCTATAATGCTACATCTGCGGGTATAGTAAGCAGAATAGTACGCAAAGAAAAAGGAGGATATGAAATAATCATCGTTGATGCATCGGATGGACACCAAGTGGTTGATATTATACCTCCAGGACCAGAACTTCTTGTTTCAGAGGGTGAATCCATCAAGCTTGATCAACCATTAACAAGCAATCCTAATGTAGGGGGATTTGGTCAGGGAGATGCTGAAATAGTGCTTCAAGATCCATTACGCGCCCAAGGCCTTTTGTTCTTCTTGGCATCCGTTATTTTGGCACAAATTTTTTTGGTTCTTAAAAAGAAACAGTTTGAAAAGGTTCAATTATACGAAATGAATTTCTAGATCCAGAGATTCCTTACCATCAAGTTTGTAAAAAACGCGGAATTCTTGTCGATCAATACAATTAAATATATATGATCAAAAAATTCTGTAAATCCCTTTGCTTGCTTTGTTTATACTATTTTTTCGGGATGTATGGAATTCCTTACTTGTATCCCATTCCTAGCACTAGAAAATAGGCATACAAAAACAAAGGAAGAGGAGACAGGGCAAGGACGGGATAAATGAAAGGAACGGTACTGGATTATAAGTCTTACTAATCTTCTATTCGACACAAGAAAAAGGACTTTGTACCCTTTCTTGTGTCGTCTTGTATCGAAATAATAATGATTTTTCTCTTGTTCGCTAAAGATTACTATTTCTTCGTTTCCGGGTCTATCGGAATTCCTTTGTTTAGATTAATAAGAAGTAGTAGACAAAAAAAAAGGGTTAAGGGGGGTAATTCATCGAGCAAACGGAACTTTTTCTATTATTCAATTAACTTCAACGTAGAATAGAACTTATTTATAAAAGAAAAAGAAAAATTATTCAAACAAAAAAATAGACTTTAACTCTTTTTATTGAGAAGCGGATTAGATTTTATTT